AGTTGCTCTTCAAGATTCCAGAAAGAAAAGAGAGATTTGTCAAGTTCCTTACTGAAGGAAAAGCTTTCGTCAGTCAAAATTCTCTTTCTCTTTCTTTTACGTAAGAGCCTCTTATTAGTGAAGCTCAGCTGGAAGAGATTCTAAGCGGGGGACAGTACTGAACCCTATCCTTTCCACAACCATGGTTCTAGAACGACTATTGGTGCTTGCTCTGGGGCTAGCCATCTATCATGATTAAGATCGGTTAGTGAAACAATGGGCGAAAGACCGATTAAGTCGTATTGATGAGAAATTTTTGATATCCCCTAGTAGAAGTCTTTCTTCGGAATAGGCAATAAGCTCTAGATTGGTTGATGGAAGGTATAGAGCTCGGCTTACAATTTGAAAATTTCTATTTATACATGCCTCTGTTCCAACCAGCACCCTTGAATTTCATTCTTCGAAATCCCCCTACTCTGTGCTGCTACCTTCCCAACGAGAATGTTTAGTTATTCAGATAGCGACTGGCTTTTTTTAGCTATGATCCAAGGCAGAGGAAAAATCCTTTGTCTCAGGAACCATTAGCTATTAAGAATGTGAAGAAATCGACTAACCTTAGGAATTCATTCATACCAGACGAAAAGCAATAGACCAGGCTCTATGTTGAATCAGAGCTCTTCTTGCTAACGTCTTTAAAGTGAGAGAAGCAATCCGAGGGTTGGGGAGGAATAAGAAGAAAGGGACATAATGATTAGCTTAGTTAGTCGTCTCCCATCTCTAAAGGTAGTTGACTTGCTTACTCAAGAGAGTAAGGTCGAGAGGTTTGCCGTGAGAAAGCAACCTCCAGAACCGAAGGAAGCTACGATTGCACCTGTAATCGCCAAAAGCTGGTCACGAAATCAATCCTGTCAGCAAGACGGGAAGGATCTATGCACGACCTGACCCAAGAATCCAGAAGAAAGGGTTGCCGATCAAGCGGAAAAGGTAGCCACACAGCCGGAGTATGATCTTCTCGGTCATCTCAGTAAGTTAGCAGCCCACATATCTATCTTGGAGTTGCTGAGAACGTCTCCAAAGCATAAGGAGAAGGCTGTACAGAAGGCTGTACAGGAGTTGTTCTTCAATTTCAACCAAGAAGCACAGGTTCCCGCAACCCTGACGCCAGAAGAGCTGCAAGACGTGGTCTGGTCGAACAGATTACGACCAAACATGCGCTGACCTTTACAGAAGAGGACATACCAAAGGGGAGGGATACATCACAATAAGTGGTCGGTCGTCCGTTGTCTCATCATCAGTTGTCGAACCATCTGCTTTGTTGCTCTAGGCCTAACCTCCAACCTTGGTTTTGGAATGGATTCCCTCTCCGAGCGGAGCCGAGCAAACCCCCTCCCTCATATGCCTTTTGGCTAGCTTTTACGGGTTGCTACTTTCTAGCTCTTAGCTTTACTACCTCTACTCTGATCTCTTTCTATAACCACCTCCTTAGAAAGAGCCTGTTTTTTCCTTACTTGTTCCAAGTCAGTGAATTGGCATTACCTTATAAACTTCTTGTTATTCCTTCCCCGAGCAAACCTTCTCTGAGCCAACAGCCCGATCCATCTTAGTTCGATTAGGAAGTCCACGCACAACGAGAGCGAAGTCATGCGAACTCAGAAGCAGCAGCTGCATTTGTTCCGTTTCCGGCTGGCCTATATTGCTTTCTCATCGAGGTATACTTGAAATCAATCTTTGCCTATCTGATGGAAAGCGAATCGAAGTTGCTTGCGCGCTTCTTTGCAGTCTTGTTCTCTACTGCATCTTATCCAGGACCCGATGCTTTGTCTCTTGTTGCTGCTTCGGCGGATGCACTTTGTCTAGGAACCTCTTTTTTTTTTAAGTATCAACCGATGGAACGGGGTCTCCCTGTGCTTCAGATAGGGACAGAGCTCGAAACTCCCCAGCGAATGAAGTAAAGACAGAATGAACAGTTGGTCGGGCAAGGATTCCGGTTGAAGCGGATCCATCCTATGCCTCATCAGTCTCTGGCGCGCGTTGAGCTTTTTTCTTCCTTTCCGTCTTTAAACCTACCTCCCTATCCTTCCTTTTCATTCGCTTCCTCTTGTCTTTTAGTCGAGTAGCTCTTCTCGGTTGCTCAACCGCTTCTCCTTGATAAGGAAAGAAAAGAGAGGAGCACTTTAACGACGGGATAGAAAAAAGAAAGACGAGAGCACAGCAGCAAAAGGGGCCTAGAACTTGGGGACAACAAAAGAAAAAGAACGAACGAAGGCATAAAGAACTAGAGCAGGAAGACGAGTTAGAATATTGTTGTATGAACAGGTCTATTGGTTGGCTTTAGTAGCTGGAGCTGAAGCAAGCACTCTGCATACTTTATGAAAGAGTCATTCGAGTAGACACGTCAGCTGGTGGAGGTTCTGGCCTTGGTCTCTGTTAAAGGCCCTATTTATTATATATCTTATATAGGGCTTTCTAAATTCTTATTATACCTATTTCATGGCCTGCTCCATATCTTGCCGCCCTTGCTTTCTGGCGGAAGGCGAGGAGCTTGCGATGTCCTACGTAAGAAGGGGCTTAACCAGAGGCAAAGAAAGAGTTTCCTTTCTTTGCTATTCAGTGGCGAGCCATTCTATCCTAAATGGTTTAGATTGCTTCTTTCCCTCTTTGCTTGTGTCGATTCCTATAGTGAAAAAGAAAGGAAAGACTCAAATAGGCCAACTCATTTAGTATAGTAAAACTCAACATACGACGAGGTTAGTTTACTAAAGGAAGGTGACGTACTCCTTAATCGTAGAGCTAACAAAGGATCCTGCCTGTAGCTTGTGGCTTTGTTAGTTGGCTTAATAGCTTGCTTTGCTGGTCCCGCTGCCCTTACCTACTCCAATCCCGAAACGAAAAGAGTAGTTCCCGTTCCCTATTCGTCCTGGTCCCTGTGAAAGGTCCAGTCGATGGGAAAGAATCCATGTTAAAGTCTTATTACCGAGTGCGAGCTGCTTTCTGTGGAAGGTTCGATTACGGGAAGGAAATAGAGGTCACAAGGTAAGGGACCGCTTTCCAAAAGCATAGCTTTAGCTATTACAACCCTTTTATGCGTGGAAAATGAATCAAAGCAGTTCTCCCTTACTCTAAGAAGTAAGCAAGTAGAAACTACCTCGACCTGCAGGTCTTCTAAATAAATGGTTCTTGTTTATGCTCGTATAGCATAAAAAGGATTCATTTGGAGGGCCATGAGAAATCCACTTTGTACCTTCGTATCTATAATCTAAACACTTCTCACCTCTGTGCCTTCTTTACTTCCCGGCTCAAGCAAGAGCCACAGTGACTGCAACAAGAGGAAAGCCACCTTAATCAGTCAAGCAAGTAATTTGAATAGGGATTATGAACAGGCCCTTACCTTGGCCTTAGCCGTTCGATTGATTGTTCTAAAGTCAAGCCTTTCACTTCATTGTTCAAGCTCTTGAACATGGGTTGAGTTCATACATTATGAAAGCTTTCCTATTCAAGACATACTACCAATTCCTTTGAAGCTACTACCACTACCGAAGCCGGCTTGCTTCTTTTGGTTACCGGTTGGGCTTTCTAGCGATGGGAGATTAGTCACCGGAAGACTTGCTGGCTAGCTCGTGCAATCAACGAAAAAAGCCTTCTCCATACTCTATCTTCTAAGTGAATTGGCATTACCATACTTGTATCCAAGTAAGCAAATAGGAATTACCATACTTATTCTTCTAAGTGAATTGGCATTACCTTAGTAAGCTAGCTTTCTAAGCTAAGCAAGCCTGGTTCTCCGGGCACTACGGTAGGACGTGGATCGATCATGACGAGAATGGACTTTTCCGTAATGTAATAGAAGAGTCACAGTCCAGTTCCCCCGGCTATCTCTTTATTCTTACTAGTAAGAATAAGAGATATGAATGAAAGCGGGTAAGGGCTTGGCTTAACCCTGTGTTCTCTCCTAATCAGGTCGGGGGCGGAGACCAGCAAAGTGAATCATTCAGCGGTAGAGTGTTCATAGAAAAGAAGGCGTCGCCCAACGAGTGGCAGATTTTGGTGGTGGATGCTAAGGCAGTTCCTTTTTTTCTGGTTTCTGGAGAGAATCTCGCTCATGGAGGAAGAGTACGCGTGCTAGCGCGCTACGGCTTAGGCAGTTGATCGGATCAGATAGCCCTTCGGGCTACCGCACATAAAATTCCGATCAACAACTTGGAGGTATGGCTGAGTGGCTTAAGGCATTGGTTTGCTAAATCGACATACAAGAAGATTGTATCATGGGTTCGAATCCCATTTCCTCCGGCACGGAAGTGGAACGAGCGGGCGAAATTACGTGAGAGAAAGAACCGAACCCCTTGGGGGAGTCCAGTCCCCCGGAGGACTGAATAGCACTACTTAGTGACTAGGAGCAGAGAGCCCGTTGCGCCTTGTTTTTTTGACCGGCCTATCTTCATAAGAAAAGAATAGAATAAATATTATTATGCTAAAATTGATTAAGGAGACTTGTGAGAAGAGTCCCATAGCAAAGAAGAGATGACTGGTCAAGCCCTTTCATGAGACTAGTTCTCTAGATTTGACTAAGTAGCCTTTTTTACCTAAAGCTTCATTCCATTCCCTTTTGGGGCGTAAAGAGGTATGTAGTAGCTTATGCGAAGCTTATGGAACGACTTGGTTCTTCTATTTTTGACTCCTGGTAGTGATAGAAGTTTCATTCAAGAACTTGGACGGTCAGTGGGGTAGGGTAAAGCCGTGGAAAGGGCCCGGACAGAGAACCACTCAACTGGGTAGTGTTCCGAGGAGATCGGTCTTAAGGTATGTCATCCCTAAAGCGCAGATTAAGGATTCGATTGCTTCATAAGGTCCAGGAAGCTTTTTGCTGGCTCGACCAGAGTAAGGTCCAGGAAGTGGTAAAGCTGCAGTAGAGTTGGCATTTGATTGCCCTATTGTTTACTTGAAATTCGACTCTAACCTTGCACTAGTATAAGAAAGATTCCCAATGGCCAAAAGCTATCAATCCTAGGGGAGAAGGCAAAGGGGGAGCTAGGCGCCTTCTTTTATGAAACCCCCTCTTTTGTGGCATGTTGTTGTCTTATTACAGGCATTTCATTCTATTTCATATGGTACGTACGAGTCGCTATCGCCCCTCTCCTTTAAGTTGAGTGGCCAAAGCCCCGAGGGTGCCTTACTCTCTTGAGTAAGCAAGTAAACTACCTTATTGGACATAGGTAAAGGGAGGGTAGTGAACTTCCGCGGGCTAGGTTCAAGAAAGAGAGTTCCTATTCATAGACAGGATGCTATTGCCTTAAAGTAGGTCGAGAGAGCTCAGAAAGGCGCATCCTTAATGGTTACAGGAGATGAAGCAAAAGCAGAAGTTTCATCGGGCTAGGTTCAAGCTCAACTTCAAAAGCAGGGTCTGAGGCAAGCGGGAATTCCCTTAAAGCAAGAAAAAGAGAATTTCATTCTTTTGAGAGACGCTTCTAATTCTTTTCTTGTAACCAATTACGCGGATTTCAAACTTCTGATACATTTTGGAAGAGATTGAAATTTCTTAAATTTCATTTTATCTTTTTTCGTTTTACCGGGACATTTTCATCAATTTAGCCTTAAACAGGGAAATGAGTTGCTTCTTAAAAAGAGAATTTAATGACTCCAAAAAGATCAGTAGAAATGGCACTTGCTATCTTATGATTTTTCTGCTTGAAAGCGCTAAAAGATCTAATCAAGCCAAAAAGACGGGGTTTCAGCAATGAAAATCAAGAGTTTTAACAAAAAAGTTTGATTGCATATTCTCTTATTTCAAATTGAATTTACAGAATTAAAGATAAGAATTAACTAGTAAAGATGACTCTCCTGTACAGCCTTCTCTTCCTCGGGCTGCGATAGCACCTTATCTTACTCGGGCTAGGTTAAAGGATGCGATAGCTGGCGCAAGCGAGCCTGCCCACTGCCAGCTTCATCTTACCTGTAAAAAGGGAAATCAATGCAAAAAAGCCTATTCTTCATAAAACGAGTCTCTTTTATATGGCATAAAAGCAGCGCATCAGCTGGCAAATAGGACCTATTCTGCTAAAGCGGGCAAGAAATTAGAAAAAGGGAATGGAATACGCGTAATGGGTTGACCAGGTTATCAGCTTAAAGAAGAGGTTAACCCTCGGAAGAGGAAGCTTGCTCTACTGGCACTTGCTATCTGATCTTTTTCTTATTAACTAAGCTTTAAGCCATATTTAATAGCCTTTAACTGCACTTTGTTTCAAATCAATGCTATGCATGTTCTTAAGGAACGAATCTTCCGCGGAAGCTGTCTTTTAGCAAGCTGAGGAAGCGGAGGCTGGCACTTTATGCCACTGCCAGAAGGGGTTGACGCACACTTTGAGCTAAGAGATGCAGCCGCATAAGCAATTGCATCCCTCTCACATGCTAACGAGTTCTTTAGTTAAAAGGTGTAGGGAGTGAATAGGTTTGGAAACCTTTCTTAAAGAAAGGGGATATAGGCCTATATATGCGCACATTTATGAAAAGAGAAAAAGAAGAAGAAAAGCAAGCAAAAGAGAAGCCAAAGGTCTTATTTAATTGCGAGACCGGAGGCTTAAAAAGAGCTTATTGAATTGAATAAACTTACAGTAATTGAATTAGAAAAGAATTCGAAGAGAAAGAGCCGATCCCCGAGGGCTAGGTTCAAGGGAGTTTACTTGCTCGACCAAAGGGAGAGGTATTTAATTGCGTTGCTCGACCAACGGGAGAGGTATTTAATTGCGTTGCTCGACCAACGGGAGAGGTATTTAATTGCGTTGCTCGACCAACGGGAGAGGGGAACGTCTCTTTAATGAAGATTCTTACAGTCATTTCATTATCATTCTCTTTATTCCCTTTGACTCTGCTTTTAAATCATAAGAGAAGGAAAGGCCAACCATAAGCTGCGAGCAAGCTCTTTCATAGATTAATATTACTGTAATTCAATTAGAAATAAGATTCTTCTTACAGTCATTTCCTTATCTAAAATTCTTCTTCTTATTAAAAATCATAAGAGAAGAAAGCTTAAAAAGCGAAAAGGGCCCTTAACTGAAACTTCCATTTTCTCTTTATTCTGACTTAAGAAGAAAGTGTAGGGCGCTATTCGATGAAGAAAACAGACTTTAGGAAAGTGGTTCAGGTAGCTCAGCTGGTTAGAGCAAAGGACTGAAAATCCTTGTGTCAGTGGTTCGAATCCACTTCTAAGCGGGCGAAGGGTCCAAAAAGGATGAGCGAGTTCGGTTCGAGTCTTGATCGATCGGGTAGATCTATATGCTTCGGAGGGTGAAACGAGGTGTAGCGCAGTCTGGTCAGCGCATCTGTTTTGGGTACAGAGGGCCATAGGTTCGAATCCTGTCACCTTGATGTGATGGGCTGATGTGCACAGACCCGTAGGCTATAAAGCTGACAAAAAAAGCAAGCACATTTTTCATTACATGAATATGATTACACTTCTTTCTTTACTTTCTAGGGCTCCCGGTGTTTGTGACTTCTTTGGTCGAGCCTTCTGTAGAACTACCAACTTTTACACGAATTTTCAAGTGGATGAGATCGAAAGAAAAGAAAGAATCCAATCAAACTGAAGAAAAGAATCAAACGGATTCTGAAGGAAATATGGATTCAAAAGAGGAGAGTCGAAATCTCAATTATCCATTTGGTACTGCCTTATTGGAATTCTTGGTGGAACGGAAAATGATTCAACTGACTCATATACATAAAGATACTGAGATTCTTAATAAGAATAAAGATGGGGTTCATATACCCCAAAAGGTTTCCAAACCCTCCAAAGAACTCTGCGGTTCAACTATCAACAGCTATCACAGCCTGCGCTAGGATTCATATGTATAAATATATATCAAGGGATGACTGCTATTACACAGACACAGACTCTATAGTTCTTTCCAACCCACTTCCAGAGGATGATGTTTCTTCTTCTGAATTAGGTAAGTTTAAGTTAGAGGATCAAATCAAGAAAGAAAAAGAGAAATTGGAAAGAGAGATAGCAGAGAAGAAAATAGAGAAGAAAGAAGATCAGGAGATTCTGAATCATACTGAAATAGAGACTCATCTTACTGAAGACAGAAAACTCTTAGAAAAGAAAAAAGAAGATGAAAGTGAGGTAACTAAAACAGACTATAAGAAACCGGATACCTAAAGAAATAGAAGAAAATGAGGACAAGTAAGGACAAACAACAGCTACCTTCAAAGAAGGATTTCCCGCTCTTGGTCTACTTCTTTCTTCTGGGATAATCCCAACAGCTACTACTTATTCAAAGACTGCGGGTATCGGAGAAACAACAGCTGCCTATTTACAAGGGTTTGTCTCTGACTCTCTTTATAGTTCACTCGTGGGTCACTCTTGTTCAACTATCGATCTGGGGGACTTTCCTGAAAGCGGTATATCGCACTGACCCTCATTACGGGATCTAGCCTCTTGGCTTACTTGACAACTGGACACCTACTCATAAACGCGGGCACTGCTTCACCAGATAGAGGCCAAACTGCTGCTATTACGGGTGCTGCGGGATTTGATCCAAAATAGGTGGAGCCTCTTAGCTGCTCATGACTCAATCTCTTGTTACTACTTTGCGCTGGAGAATACAATACGAAAGGTTTAGGCAACGACGCTACGAGTCTTGTCTTCAAGCCGAACAGCCTATTCAAGGGATTCTTTCTTTCTCGCATAAGCCAAAAAAGGCTGCCTAGGGTCCTACTGAAACTGCGGACACCTTAAAATAGGTTCTTTCTCACCGGATAGCGGGAAATATAGCTAACATAACAGCCCTAGACCGAGGGATTCCGATGGAAGCTGCAACTGCCAAACCAGATTCTTCAACAAAGACTTAATGAAAGTACTCAACTAGAGAGGCCAATCCTTCTTCTCCTGCTTAAGCCAAGAATGCAAAGACACCAGCTACTACTATTGCGAGTTCACCTTCTCTCTTTACCTTTACTGCCTTAACGGATTCTGCTGGGACATCTTTGCTAAACTTTCCTGAAACTGAGACTTCTTGAGCTCACTCGGGATTGTTCCGAAGCCTTTCGCCTTAAAGGCTAGACTACTTCTTTATTCCTAAACCGTGTAGGGAAAGCATAAGCGGAAACAGCCAGATCCCCAGGGGCATCATACTCAGGTAGGGAATCTATCTTTACAGCCTTAAGGGCATCTTATCCCCCGACTGCTACCACTGCACCTACTCCTCTTACAGCAAAGGCTGGGGAAGAAGAAGCTGAAACAGCCGTATCCTAACCAGATTCGGAAACAAAAACAACTGAGAATCTTCCTGCTCCTAAACCAGCAAACCAAGGAAATAAAGCATAAGCAAAGCCTTTTTCGGGAGCTCGTTATTAGTAACTCATTCCCATGCCTTCTTTTCTCAACTCAACGTCCAACCCCCTCTGTTGGCTCAGCTCTAAAGAACAGAGTGTTGAAATCCCTCTCCATCTCGTTCCAGGTAAAGATAGACTTTCTAGGCAGAGTGAGATAGCAGGTAAAGGCCCCTGTCAAAGAGTTCGGGAAGAACCATACTTGAACAAGTAAGCAAAGTCAATGGAAGAGAAAGAGAAGGGTAGAATGAAAAGTGGAATCAATAGATTTCGACTAAGATCGAGTCTGGAAGAGGATGAAAGTAGGAATCATGCTGCTAGTGAATTCAATTAAGGTTGATTCAAGAACTTCTAAGGTACAAACTACACTTGATTCCCTAATGAAAGTACTAAGTCAACTACCTTAGGCAATGAAGTAAGAAAGTGAGTTTGAAAGTGATTTGACTTTAGAGTGTCAAAGTTTTGGTACCAGTAGTCCCATTCCTTACTTGGAATAAGCCAAAGATCTTTTATTTGAGTTCTGCTCGAAGTTGACTTGATTTCTTTACTTGTATGACTTAGATGTCTCGTATTTCTCGAAAAAGTGATTCGATTGATGGGATTTGGTATGATACTTATGAGATCGATGGGCTCGATGAGATTAATATTCAAATCTTTTTTCTTAGAACGTATTGATTTGAACCCATAAATGGAACTACCA